CTATATCTGATTCTTATTAATATTAAATTAATAAGAATCAAAATAAAAAAATACAAAGTGTCGTTATTTATCATGAAGATCCGGGTTCAAATATTATTTCTTCTATTGATGATTTGATATGGAAACCAAGTGCATTGACCTATTTCTTTATTTTATTATTTCTTCTTGTACGAGACTTACTAGATTGGATTCAATACGTTGAATTGGGGCACATAACAAACAACACGTGGGTTTCTCTGCCCCCGGGATTTTGAATCAAATCAATTAAATCTCTCTGAAACAATGAGCTGGGGTGGGGTTGTTCTTCCGCAAAAAAAGGTGGATAAGTCGGGGGATTCCTAACTCGTCTAAGTTCAAATGGATTCCTAATCTTCTTGGATAAAGTAAAGGCAGCATCAGTATATATATATAGAATTCGAATTTTGAATGATGAGCAATTGGGTTTGAGTCTATTAGCCGAGCTCATTTTATGATTTTTACTTCCAAAATGGACGTACTTTTCTTTGGGTATACCAAAGAAAAGTAGTATTACTAACTCTTTGATCGTGGGTAAGAAAACAGAAAATTTGTGTATGTATGGTATTTAATTCACCCGCGAAAATGGAAAATTAATGAATTAAAGTAAAGTAAAGAAAAGGTTGGTTTCTTTTATTTATCCTGTCTTAAATTTGAAAAATGCCGTTCAATCGAACCAAAATAAACCGGCCAGCTATAAACAATAATGAGGAAAAAAACTATACTAAACTAAAAATTTTAAATTAACATTAATAAAAAATTAGGGCTATACGGACTCGAACCGTAGACCTTCTCGGTAAAACAGATCAAACTTATTATTATCGAAATGATTCGAGCTGTTTCAAAGACCCAACATGCACTTTTTTGCATTGGGCTCTTTCCTCAACTGATATAAATATCAGCGAGTCCGCCATCCTTTTTCTTAACAGAAAGATAATGGGATAGCTCCGCGTGCTCTGATTCGTTCTTTTTATTCAGTAGCAATACCAAAGTGTTTCAAAAAAGAGTTATCTTGACGTAGGTCTGCCTTTGGCCTAGATCAACCTAAGTTATGGAGTCTCTCCCGCCCTGCCCAAAGCGTCAAACAAATATGAAACTTCATACACCTTAAAGTTCATAGGACGAAAAGAGATTTTTTTGAGGTCCTTATACTCATTATGCCTAGCATTGAATGGACTGGGTATTCACCTTATCAATTATCAAATCAATGATGGGTTCTATTTGGCACCTAATTTGGAACCTCAATTGGACCAATCAACTATTTGTCAGGCTATTGTTCTCTTGTTCCCTTGAATCCATGGAGTAAGACATTTCTTTTTACTAAGATAAATTCTGTTGATTACATGATGGACTCCTCTGAAAAAGCATTGGCGCGCGTGTAAACGAGTTGCTCTACCAACTGAGCTATAGCCCTTGTGTTTGTGATAAATATTTTATCATGTATCTAATTTCTTGTCAAGGTGAATATTAAGGTGAATATTGCATGATCCTGCATGATAGCTCTCTGATGTGTTTCCTGCCAAAGGAGGGTATTGCTTAGAAGTAAGATTCCATCTATAATCTATCGATGCGACGGGTTCCTTTAGTTTCTCTTTATGATGATAAATAACCTACTTAACTCAGTGGTTAGAGTATTGCTTTCATACGGCAGGAGTCATTGGTTCAAATCCAATAGTAGGTAGAACTTATTAGATACCGCAGTCAATGGTATCTAATAAGTATTTCTACCCACCCTCTTTTTTGATTATTTTTGTATCTTTTCGACACCCCACTATTTAATACTTAATTTGAATTTCTTTCATCTTTTTTTATTCGGACGCACCAACAACTACAACTAGTTATTAAATTGCATTGATAGCCTCTACCCGCGTCCTAGCTCGTCTGAGAGCTAAATTTGCCTCAATTGTTTGTCTCTTGCCTTCCGCGCTACTCAAGTTAGCTTGAGCTATTTCAAGAGTTTGCTGAGCTTCTTGCGGATCAATGTCACTGCCCCTCTCTGCATCATTTACTAAAATGGTTATTTCATTATTACCTATTCTAGCGAAACCGCCCATCAGAGCTACGGTTAACCATTGGTCGTTAAGACGTATTCTCAAAATGCCTATATCTACAGCCGTGGCAATAGGTGCGTGATTTGGTAATACACCAATTTGACCATTATTGGTCGATAAAATAATTTCTTTCACTTCTGAATCCCAAACAATTCGATTAGGAGTCAGTACACATAGATTTAAGGTCATTTCTTCAATTTGCTCTCCTCATCTAAGTTCATAGCCTTCGCGGTAGCTTCGTCGATATTACCTACCAAATAAAAGGCCTGTTCCGGAAGACCATCTAATTCTCCGGAAAGGATCAGTTGAAAACCCCTAATTGTTTCTGTTAGACCAACATATTTACCCGGAGAACCGGTAAAAACTTCTGCTACGAAGAAGGGTTGTGATAAGAAACGTTCAATTTTTCGTGCTCTTGCTACGGTTAAACGATC